TTCCAAAAAAACGTAGTTCTATATTAAAAAAACGTATTCGTAAAAATATTTGGAAAAAAGGGGGATATTGGGCAGCGCTGAAAGCTTTTTCGTTAGCGAAATCCCTTTCGACCGGGAATTCAAAAGGTTTTTTGTACGACAAATAATTAATAAAACGTTGGAATAATTGGAATCCGCATCCACCTGACTCCAAAAACGAGCCAATTTAGTTTCGAATTTCAATTCTATTTTTTAATATAGAATAGAAAAATAGAAATCAAAAAAATAGAAATAGAAAAAGTAAGTAATAAATAATCATTTTCATTCCCTACTGTTTTGAACCAATGGATTTGGCTACTGAATTGGTACTTTTTTTTTTATTGAAAAAAAAAAAGAATAAAAATTTGAGAGTTTTGCCTTTATTTGTATTTGAATATGCTTTTCATTCCCGGGATGGGGATTCTTAATTTCCCCATCACCCACCCACTTATAAATAAGACAATAATAAAGGTTTTGTTTTGCCTTTTCTTTTTTTTTTTTTCGTTTCTATTTCTCCTTTTCTATTTCAATTTATGCTATAGAATAGCATAAATTGAAATCTTTAGACAAAAGCAATGAGTTGTTGAAACTAATTATTAATTATACTTTTTTTAAAACTTTCTGAATCATCACTCCACGTGAGAATGAGAAAAGCGTCTTTCGCCATTTCTGCGTATTTCTAATTTCTATACGAATAGTATCAATTTATAAGTAATAAAAAAATCCTATGTTTGAAAGGGAGGATCAATCTAAAAATATCGATTTTTAGAATTCGGATTTAGAAATCAATTTTTGAAGTAGGACAATAGAAATCGAAATTCTTTTATATAATATGTATAGCTCAATACCTAATTGGTTTGATAAACCCTAAGACAAATTCATACTGAAAAAAACCTAACGATTATCACAAGACAAAAGTTATGCAAATTAAATAAAATTTTTTGAATTATTGGATATTATGCTTAAATTGTGATCGTGATCCATAAAAAAGAAAAAGAATATGTTATTGTTAAGTTAAATAAAACTGAAACCTTAAATAACTAAATAAAACAATAAAAAAGAGACTGTTTCAATTGAGATTGAAACAAGTTTTTATTCATCAATTGAATGCTTCCTAAAAATAAAAAGTATTTCATTGAAACTTTCTCTTTCACTTTCAATCTCGACGATTAAATAAAAATAAGTTATTATTATTTCTAGCAAGCCGCTATGGTGAAATTGGTAGACACGCTGCTCTTAGGAAGCAGTGCTAGAGCATCTCGGTTCGAATCCGAGTGGCGGCATAACATCTTCTAAAAGATATAGAAAAGCCCTATAATGAATTGAATTTCCGATTTCCATTCCGTATACTCGAGAGACTTTCACTTTTTACTTTTAATTTTATTTTTTATTTATGATATTTTCAACTTTAGAACATATATTAACTCATATATCATTTTCGGTCATTTCAATTGGAATTACAATTCATTTAATAACCTTATTAGTCGATGAAATCATAGGACTATATGATTCATCAGAAAAGGGGATGATAGCTACCCTTTTCTGTCTAACAGGATTATTAGTAATTCGTTGGATTTATTCGGGGCATTTCCCATTAAGTGATTTATATGAATCATTAATCTTTCTGTCATGGAGTTTCTCCATTATTCATAGGATTTTAAAACATAAAAATAATTTAAGCGCAATAACCGCGCCAAGTGCTATTTTTACCCAAGGCTTTGCAACTTCGTGTTTGTTAACCAAAATGCATCAATCCGGAATATTAGTGCCCGCTCTACAAGTTCAGTGGTTAATGATGCACGTAAGTATGATGGTATTCGGCTATGCAGCTCTTTTATGCGGATCATTATTATCCACAGCTCTTCTAGTCATTACATTTCGAAAAGTGATAAGGATTTTTGGTAAAAGCAATAAATTATTAAATGGAACTGGAACTGAGTCATTTTCCTTCGGTGAAATACAATACATGAATGCAAAAACCAATGTTTTACTAAATACTTATTTTTTTTCTGCTAGAAATTATTACAGGTATCAATTGATTCAACAATTGGATCATTGGAGTTATCATATTATTAGTCTAGGATTTATCTTTTTAACCATAGGTATTCTTTCAGGCGCAGTATGGGCTAATGAGGCATGGGGATCATATTGGAATTGGGATCCAAAGGAAACTTGGGCATTTATTACTTGGACTATATTCGGGATTTATTTCCATACTCGAACAAATAAAAAATCGGAAGGTTTTAATTCCGCAATTGTGGCTTCTATGGGCTTTGTTATAATTTGGATATGTTATTTCGGGGTCAATCTATTAGGAATAGGGTTACATAGTTATGGTTCATTTAATTAACAATTCACATCTAATTGAATTGCAAATTGAAGAAAAGAAAGGGCCTGATGAAGACAAACAGAGGACAGCGCATATATAGAAACGAAACTGAGTGGAAACCGCCGAGAACCTTTTGAATCACTCCACTACTTGATTCAAAAGGTTCTCACAAACGCCAAAGGGGTTTGGTTACAATTCAAATTTATTTTTTCTTTTTTTATTCATGAAAATTCTCTGTAAAAAAATTAGATAGAATAGCTTCGACTTTGTCCACTGATAGTGACAGAACGAAATCCGGATAAATACCAATACCAAGTACGGGTAGAAGAATAGAGATCAAAACAAATAATTCCCGTGGTCCAGAATCAAAAAAATAAGAGTTTACGCCATTAAATAACTTGTACCCATAAAACATTTGCCGTAACATAGATAATGAATAAATAGGAGTTAATATCATTCCAATTGCCATTACAAAAGTAATCAGTATTTTTGCTATTAAAAAATATTTTTGGCTAGTAATTATTCCAAAAAAGACTATCAATTCCGCAACAAAACCACTCATGCCCGGTAATGCAAGGGAAGCCATTGATAAGATACTAAATAGCGTGAATATCTTTGGAATTGGTATAGCCAGTCCGCCCATTTCGTCGAGATAACCATGACGTATTCTATCATAACTCGTTCCTGCTAAGAAAAAAAGTGCAGCGCTAATAAACCCATGAGAAATTATTTGTAAAATGGCTCCGCTGAGTCCTGTATCAGTTATCGAGCCAATTCCTACAATTATGAAACCCATATGAGATACAGAGGAATAGGCGATTCTTTTTTTTAAATTGCGTTGGCCAGGAGATGTTAAAGCTGCATAAATTATTTGCATTGTACCTACTATGATTAACCAGGGAGAAAATAGAGAATGAGCGTGCGGTAATAGTTCCATATTGATCCGAACCAAGCCATATGCTCCCATTTTTAATAAGATTCCGGCCAGAAGCATACAAGTACTGTAATGGGCCTCCCCATGGGTGTCTGGTAACCATGTATGTAAGGGTATAATCGGTGATTTGACAGCAAAAGCAATAAGAAATCCAATATAGAATAGTATTTCCAGTGCCACGGGATACGATCGATTAGCTAATATTTCAAAATTTAATGTTGGTTCATTGGAACCATATAAACCGATACCCAAAACTCCTATTAATAGAAAAACGGAACCTCCTGCAGTGTACAAAATAAACTTTGTAGCTGAATAAAGACGTTTCTTTCCACCCCATGCTGATAGAAGTAGATAAACAGGAATTAATTCTAATTCCCACATGATGAAAAAAAGTAAAAGGTCACGAGAAGCAAATGATCCTATTTGACCGCTATACATTGCTAACATTAGGAAATAGAATAATCGGGAATTCCGAGTAACTGGCCAAGCCGCTAACGTAGCTAAAGTGGTGATAAATCCCGTCAATAAAATGGGTCCTAGGGAAAGTCCATCTATTCCCAATCTCCAGTAAAAACCAAAAAAATCGATCCATTTATAATCCTCTGCGAGTTGTATTAATGGATCGTCCAATTCGAAATGATAACAGAAGGCATAGGTCGTTAGAAGGAGTTCTAGCACGCATATATATATAGTATACCCCCTAGTCACCTTATTTCCTCTATGAGGGAGAAAGAAAATGAAAAAACCCGTGGCTATCGGAAAAACTACAATTATTGTTAACCAAGGAAAAAAGTTCGTGGTAAAGGCAAGATACACTCGAACCAGACAAAACCGTGCTCGAAAAATAGAATATATATTCTTAATTTTTTTTTTTATTTTTCGAGTACGGGTTTTTGTCGGTAATCAGTAAGTAAAAAAAAATGTATTCAAAATAGATTCAAGTGGGGTTTTGGGGAACGTATCAATATCAATAAGCTAGACCCATGCTTCGAGTTGTTTCATGCCATAAATAAACTCGAACACTCAAGAAATCCGTTGGACAGGCGGATTCACATCTCTTACAACCAACACAATCCTCCGTTCTTGGAGCAGAAGCAATTTGTTTAGCTTTACATCCGTCCCAAGGTATCATTTCTAATACATCCGTGGGACATGCTCGGACACATTGAGTACACCCTATACATGTATCATAAATCTTTACTGAATGTGACATTGAATCTATCAATTTCTGAATTCATAAATTTTCGATCTAGTAATTTTGGAAATGAATCATATATTGAAACACCAGATCAATCAACGATTTACCAGAATTTTGGAATCAATCCATTTCTGGATCAACTGATAAGAGGGAACAAAGATACTTTGATTTTTTACGTTTTCGCCAATATGATCGAGGTTAGAACGTATTATAGATGCTAATTCGAATTGATGAATATTCTGATTTTGAAATACTATTTTATTTATTCAACAAAGTCGATTGATTGATACGAATCGATTTTCTGTTACGATAAATTGACGAAACAATAGCTGATCCGATAGCTGCTTCAGCGGCTGCAATAGCTATAACAAAAATTGAGAAAATATCTCCTTTTAATTGCCTACTATCAAAAAAATCGGAAAATGTTACAAAATTTATATTAACCGCGTTTAGTATAAGTTCAAGACACATCAGGGCCCGGACAATATTTCGGCTCGTGATCAATCCATAGATACCAATAGAAAATAAATAAGCACTCAAAATAAGTACATGCTCGAGCATCATTGACCAACTCCGTACCAATTTCGATTCATTTCAATATGAACAATAAGTCAAGTGATTTGATTGCTTATAATCTAACAAGTATAGAACAAAAGAATATATGCTAATAGATCGAATCAAAAAACTTCTATTTGATTTATACATGAAACAGTATTCAAATAGAATTGAAGGCAAATAGATGTGATAACACAGAAAAGTTGAATTTGGATTGCTGTTGCTAGTTATAAAGATTTTTTACTGACGAGCTACGGCAATTGCACCTATCAAAGCAACTAAAAGAATTATCGAAATGAGTTCAAATGGAAGAAAAAAGTCGGTTGATAAATGAATTCCAACTTGTTGACTATTACTTATCAAATCTTGCTCTATAATCTGGTTGGATCGTGTAGTCCAAATAATCCCGTACCACGACGTATCTAGAATAGTAGTGAGTAAGGACAAAAAAATACTTGTACAAACCAGAGAAGTAACTCCATCCCCAATAGTCCAAAGATTCAAATGAAAATCGTTGGAATAGTCTGAACCATTCATGAACATTACAGCAAATATGATTAAAACATTTACAGCTCCTACATAAATAAGGAGCTGTGCAGCAGCTACAAAAGGCGAATTTGATAGAATATAGAATAAGGATATACAAATAAGAACGAATCCCAATGAAAAGGCAGAATAAATCGGGTTGGTAAGTAATACCACTCCCAGACCTCCTAATATAAGACCCGATCCTAGAAAAACTAAAAGAAAATCATGTATTGGTCCAGCCAAATCCATTATATTAAAATAAGAGATAAATAAATCGAAATGTTTTTTCATGACCTTATTGAACCGACCAGGCAATTTTTTTTTATGAGGCATTCCCGATTGAATTCAATTCAAATCTAATAGGTGTGAATTGATGTGGGTACAGTTATTGGATCAATTTCGTTCTTTTCTTTATTGGAAATGGCAGTTGGAAATTGAAAGTCTATATTTCGAAAAAATTGTGGATATATTAACAGACTTTCAATACAAATTAATTTGTACTTCTCAAAATCCAATCTATAGTTGGGATTTGTACCAAACAAAGAGAAAGACCTTATTCCTTTATACCAACACGGAACCCTAGTAATTTCCAATAATAAAGAGATTTACCCGTTTTTTCTTTGAGACGAATTCAAAACTGTTCGAATTGTAAAATCGTCAATTACTGACATTGGTAAACGACCTAAAGCGATTTGATTGTAATTCAATTCGTGACGGTCGTAAGTAGCAAGTTCATATTCTTCAGTCATTGATAAACAATTTGTTGGACAATACTCAACGCAGTTACCACAAAAAATACAAATTCCGAAATCAATACTGTAATTAAGCAATCGTTTCTTTCGAATATCAGTTTCCAATTTCCAATCAACAACAGGCAGATCTATAGGACATACACGAACACATACTTCACAAGCAATACATTTATCAAACTCAAAATGGATTCGACCGCGGAAACGCTCCGATGTTATTAATTTTTCATAAGGATATTGAATAGTTACAGGGAAACGATTTGCTTGGGATAAGGTAATCATGAAACTTTGACCAATGTACCTTGCAGCTCGTACTGTTTGTTGACCATAATTCATGAACCCAGTTACCATAGGGAACATATCGGTAATATCTATGAATAAATTTTTTCTTTCTCTTGTTTGAGGTAAGCCGTGAATATAGTATCCCCTTTTTTTGTTTACAGTGAAAGGAGTTGGGAAGAGGTTGTTAATAATAGATTACCGAGAGAAATAGGTAAAAGGAATTTCCAGCCAAGATTTAATAACTGGTCCATTCTTAGTCTAGGTAAAGTCCATCTTGTTGTGATAGAAATGAACAAGAACAAATAAGTTTTAGCTAATGTAATAAAGATACCAATTGTCGTTCCAAAGATTCCATCCGATTTATTTATTTCAAATAACTCAGGAACAAATATGTACGGAATTGAAAGATTCCAACCGCCCAAGTAAAGAACTGTTACAAATAATGAGGAAACTAATAAATTTAGATAGGAAGCAACGTAAAATAAACCAAATTTGATCCCCGAATATTCGGTTTGATAGCCTGCTACTAATTCTTCTTCTGCTTCTGGTAAATCAAAAGGTAATCTTTCGCATTCTGCTAGGGAAGAAATTAGAAAAACGATAAACCCTATAGGTTGACGCCACAAATTCCACCCCCAAAAACCATATTTTGATTGCGCCCCGACTATATCAACTGTACTTGAACTATTAGATAATCATAGTCGGTGATAACATTACTGTTCCCATCGCTATTACAAAACCGTACATGAGATTTTCACCTCATACGGCTCCTCAGGGCCACAAATAAATGTAAGGACCGGGCAAGTATTCGTTATCTTGATATGGTTATTCGTGGAAGGTCCCCAATTATACCAATGGAATTCTGTCCGCTATAAGAATAAATCAAAAAGCATTTCTGAATTGATCTCATCCTTCAACTTTTTTGGGGTGAGTAATAACTTAATAAATCCTTCAATAAAATACTCTTTGTAGAAATATCTATTGATATTTCGAGCCATCATTTTATTTTCGATTACGAAAAAAAAATTAGACATTACATTAGTTCATGAATCATGACACAATTTTTCTTTCTATGAAGATAGGAAAGAAATAAGAAAAAAATCGCTTTTCTTTTTATTGTAATTTTTTTTCTATTTTTTTTTGTTCCTCTTCTTCTTTCTGAGAAAAAGGGGGCCTCAAAAAAGTAAAGGATTATTTCGTTCCTGATAGTAATTTCTTTAATTGGGGGATAGGAGCATACTCTGAATCGGAATTGTGGGGAGTACTGCCTGATCATTTCTACCAACTTAAAGCCCCAATTAGTATTCTTTTTATGTTATGCAGACGTATCTTTTTCGTTAATTTACATAATCTCCATTACTAATTCTTTGTGTGTATTTTAGTGTTCCTTATTATCCACCCATTTTTTTTTCAATCCCCCGTTCGTTAATATATGTATTGTAATACATTCAAACATATAGTGAAAACTCCATACGGTTGACTTTTGAGCCCGCTTCAAGCTAGGATGACCAATCAACTAATCTTGGGGTAAAGGGCATCTTCCACTTTTGTTTACTTTCACTTAACTCTTGTACATAGGAAATGAGACTCAATCTGCTTTTACTGCGAATTTAGAAGTTGTTTTCTTTCACTCATATATAACTATCTAATTTTTTTATTAACCTAAAGAATAAATAAATGAATAAAAAAAAATGCGGATATCCATTCAATTTCTTTTTTTTTCTAGAAGGAAAAGAAAAGCTTCTATTTTATATTTTAGCGAATCGCACGTAGAGATATTGATAAAACACATAAAGTTAATGGTATTTCATAACTAATCGATTGAGCAGCAGCTCGCAGACCACCTAAAAACGAATATTTATTATTTGATCCATATCCTGACATAAGAAGTCCAATAGGAGCAATACTTGAAACGGCAATCCATAAAAAAATACCAATATTGAGATCAGCTAAAACAAGGTGATAACTAAAAGGAATTACTGAATAACTTAGTAGAATTGATATGACTGCTATAGATGGTCCAATACTGAAGAAACGAGTATTTCCTCTAGCTGGAAGAAGATTCTCTTTGAAAAGTAGTTTTGTTCCATCTGCTAAAGCTTGAAGAATTCCGAAAGGGCTGGCGTATTCAGGGCCAATACGTTGTTGTATTCCTGCAGATATTTCTCTTTCTAACCACACAATTACTAGGACACCTATTGTGATTCCTAATACAAGAGTCAAAATAGGGGCAAACACCCGTATGGTCCCATAGAGCTCTTTTAAGGATTCCAATCGGGAAAAAGAATTAATATCTTGTACTTCTGTTGTATCAACTATCATTTCAACGATCAACTTCTCCCATAATGATATCTATACTACCTAGTATCGTCATAATATCCGCCAATTTCATTCTTTTAACTAACTGAGGAAGAATTTGCAAATTGATAAAACCCGGTGGGCGAATTTTCCATCGCCAAGGAAAACTACTTTGATCTCCTATCAGAAAAATTCCCAATTCTCCTTTTGGGGCTTCGACTCTCACATAAAGTTCTTGTTTCGGTAATTCAAAAGTAGGAGAAGGTTTTTTACTAATGAATCGATCTTCAAAATCATTCCATTCTGGATCGCTTTCTCTAGCAAAGCATCGGATTTCTAAATTCTCATAGGGCCCCCCCGGAATTCCTTCCAAAGCCTGTTGAATAATTTTTACGGATTCTGTCATTTCACCGATTCGGACTAAATAACGAGCTAATGAATCTCCTTCTTTTTGCCACTGGACTTCCCAATCAAATTCGTCGTAACACTCATAATGATCCACTTTACGAAGATCCCATTCTATTCCAGACGCTCGTAGCATTGGTCCTGATAAACCCCAATTTATTGCTTCTTCTCCACCAAAAATGCCTACTCCTTCAACTCGTTCTAAAAAGACAGGGTTTCGTGTAATAAGTTTTTGATATTCAACAACCCCCGTTAAAAAATAATCACAGAAATCCAAACATTTCTCTATCCAGCCATGGGGTAAATCGGCCGCTATCCCTCCGATACGAAAATAATTATGCATCATTCTCATACCGGTGGCAGCTTCGAATAGATCATATACTAATTCTCTTTCTCTGAAAATATAGAAGAAGGGAGTCTGTGCACCAATATCTGCCATAAAAGGGCCGAGCCATAACAGATGGGAGGCTATACGACTCAACTCCAACATAATTACTCTGATATAGCTGGCCCTTTTAGGTACTTGAATATTTCCCAACTGTTCTGATCCATTTACAGTTATTGCTTCTGTGAACATAGTAGCTAAATAATCCCAACGTGTTACATAAGGCAGATATTGTATAATTGTTCGGTTTTCCGCAATTTTTTCCATCCCTCTGTGTAAATAACCCAATATCGGTTCACAGTCAATAACATCTTCGCCATCGAGAGTAACGATGAGACGAAGAACACCATGCATTGATGGGTGGTGAGGTCCCATATTTACTCTCATAAGGTCTTTTCCTGTAGCTAGTATACTCATAGGTTTTTCCTCGATTCATTCTTCCATGAATTGTTGAAAGCAAAAAGAAGTTATCAAGATTCAAAATCTAATAAATCAAATAATTCAAAATTCTTTTTTCAAATTAACGATTTTTTGACTCCCGGATATTCAACTGACTAATTAATTCGTTATAACGTACTCTATTTTTCTTTGACAAATAAGAAAGTAGCCGTTGGCGTTTTTCCAGAACTTTCCGTAAACCCCTCTGAGATAAATAGTCTTTTCTGTGCAATTCCAAATGTGAAGTAAGTCTTTGTATCTTATTAGTGAAACTTAATACTTGAAATTCAACAGACCCGCAGTTTTCTTTTTTTTTTTCTTGAAAAGTAACTGAGATGAATGAATTTTTTACCATAAAACGAAATCCTCTTTTCCCTTTCTTTTAATATGAAATTTACTGATCAGTAATAATAATGTTAGTCATTTGAATTGAATATACACAATCATCTTAAAGCCATTATGAACTTCCGATAAAATCAATCAACAATCAATCCCATTTTCAATTTGATTAGGGGTAAAAATGGATGGTATATTTCTTCAAAAGAGAAAAAGCGAGACCTAAAAAAAAATTCTGTTAATTCATTTATAGATCTAACCAATCCGTATGTCCTTAAAGTGGTATCCTGTATCATAATGGAATGTAAGACAAGGCATGTGTCCCTCTCTTTGTTTTCATATACCAGGTATGGTACATATGGTACGCGATCAATAAGAAAAACGTACTAGTAACAAATTTGCAATCGTGGATACATATGTATCCTTATCATACTGAAACGACTGCCATTATTGGTATTAAACCAATAGCGATTCATACAAACTAAATCTTCTAATCGATAATTGGGCCAAAGAAAGAACTTTAATTTAATTAGTTTCTTTTTCTCTCTAGCAAGATCTTTGCTTTTATCCAAAACGTGACCCCCTTTTTTTACGTTATTACAAAATACGGAATTTCTCTGAATACCATTTTGATTCTTCAAATTGAAACAAATCAGAGTTCTCAATTCTCTACGACGGTTGGGGAATAAAATATTTTCAGGAACAAGCAAATCATAATTCTTTTTGTCTCTATTTCCAGTCATTCTTTGATGTCTTGCAATGGATTCATAATTTTTTTTTTTATGAACATAGCTTTTTTCTCGGTATCTTTTAGTAATTTGGTGCTTATTCTTATGAACCAATGAAATACCTACGATTTGATATATAAAAAACTGTCCATCGTTTTTTACAGACAGACGAAGCGGTTCGATAATAAATATTCCCCCTTTCACCAATTCTGTAAGAGTCAAATCCTTATGAATCATCAAAATATCCAGACCCATTTCTCCCCCTTGAATAGAGGATATAGCAATTTCTCTTGGATTTATTAGTCGAAGCAGGAGACAATAGATCTTGATATTATTTATTATTCTTTGATTTAAAAAAGAATCCCATCTCAACTGAAAATGCAAATACTTTTTTAGGAAGAAATAAAGTTCTGCTTCTGTGTTGTTCTTGTATTGTTTTTTCGTTCTACGTTTTTTGATGTCTGATCCCGAAGAATTTGCTTCAACATCTTTTTCTTGGTTTGAGAGAACTGACCCACGACTTACTTGGTTTTGTGCATCTGATCGAGGATTCCCTTGGTCTGGGGGTTCTTTTTCTTCTTTACTTCTATTGTATAATTCAAGAGAGTTTTTTTGAGTCGATGATATAAAAAGATCTTCCTTTTTCTTTCGAGTTATTTTTTTATTCCCATTTTCATTTCCATTAAAACTGAAAAGAAGTAATTTGATTGGTATGATCCACGGTTTTTTTTTATATGCATTAAAAAATAGCACTAATTCTCGGAAGAACCAAAGCTCCAGATTTGATATAGGACAACTTAGTATTGCTTCATTCATTCCCATCCAATCAAAAAAGAACTTTTTTTGATTGGATGGTTTAATTTCTTCATCTTCATGAATTGTAAGATAAAAAAGAACTTTCTTATTAATTTCATCAATTATTTGATACTTATCAGCCCCAATCTTAGTATTTGGATTCCTGTTGGTACCAATATCAACCCAGACTTCAATATCAACCTTATTTCTAAGACAAAAATCGAGAATTCTCCAATCAAAATATTTTCTATCCGAAAATTTATCCATATCCATAATATGATCTTCTTCTAGATAATTAGTAATAGGGATACCTCCCAACATATCAAATAATTTGCCTTCCCTTATGTTGGAATTAGAAAAGATTTCTTCTTTATTATTTACTTGGAATAATGATTTATGAATATACGAGTCTTTCTTATCTTCATAATTAATAGATTTATATGATAAAAGATCATATCTATAGTGTTTTTTAAAATTATCTTTTTGATTCTGTAATGGATTCGCTTCAAAAAATTTTTGTTTGTCGGAATGAGTTAATCTGTTTTTTTCATATGAATCCTTTTTGTTTAAATCTTTCTTTTGAGCCATACTGTGTTGATTGGCTCTATTTCGCCATTTTTGTGGTACTAATATAAGCCATCTTATCCGAGATAAATCGGATTGATATTGATAATGCCCCTTTAACCAGTTTTTCCATTGATTCATTTCAAAATTCCAAAAAGATTCATGTCTTAATTCGTAATGAAATATTCCTTGTTTTTTAAAATAATCTTTTATTTCCTTCTTAAGAAAAAGGGATGTTCCGTCATATTGAAAGACAAATCTTAAATTATAAAAGTGAATAAGTTGGGTTTGTGATAATTTGTAAAATACATATGCTTGTGATTGTGAGAAAAAAGAGAAATCATAAGAAATCTTTGAATTCTTATTACTAACCTTAGAAAGTGATTTTTTTATAGTCGAAATAAAGTGAATTCCATTTTTACTTGTTTTATTAATTCTTTCCCGATTTGTTTCATTATTGTGGATATTTTTCTCAATAATTTTGATTTTTTTTGGTGATTCAAAAAAAAAAATTGCATTGATTCTTGGAATATTGACAATAGCTAGAAAAATTTTTATGTATATCCTTTCAATGAAAAATTTTATAAAAAAATATGATTTACCAATTAATCGAGTATTTCTTTTTTTTAATATTTGCCAAATCTTTTTGGACGCTCCTAATATTTTAGGACGATAACTTGTTTTGTTCGAACTAATAATTATTTCGTAAGTTAGCAGTCTTTTTTTCTTTTCTTTTGTAATTTTTTCTATTTTCTTTTTTATTATGTTTGTTCGATTAGTCAGATCTTTTATTTTTTTTTCGGGCAGTGCTAAATTTGTCCAATCCATAGATCGAATTTGAATGGACGATTCGTGAATCATCTGATTACTCATTATCAAATCTTTTTTATCTTCACCCGATTCATCTATTTCTCGCAATCTAAATAATGGAATTTGGTTTGTTTTTGAAAGTTCTTTTACTCTTCCTTTTCCTTTTAGTAATAGAATTCTTTTGATGACCCATCTTTTTGTTTCTTTTGCGATTTGTTGAAAAATTTTTGTTCTTTCTTTTAAAACTCTTAAAGACTTTGTTTTCAATTGTCTAAATTTTTTTTTTAGTTCTTTGAAAATGGGTTTAAAAAATGAAGGTCTTTTTCGGGGAGGACCAAAAGGCAATTCCGCTTCCATTCCCCAAACCGTTAAAAAACAAAAATCGTTGTTTTTTTGTCCCCCCTTTTTTTTCATTGCATCTTTATGAGGGAATTGTAGCTTAGATTTGTGCCAGGGTTTCAGGCAAAAAGGAAATAGGATCTTTATCTGAATACCCTCTGTTAACCAGTTTTTCGGAAATTCTCGTTCGGATAATTGAACACCATTATGGGTGCATTTTACATACATTTCCCTATTCCAATCCTTTAAATCCTCGGACCATTCGGGAATTTGAAATAATAGCATCCGAGCAATATTTTTAGCTATTATCAGTGAAGGTAATATAATATATTTTCTAAGAATCGATTGAGTTAATAATACAAAACTTCTGAGTACTTGAGCAAAAAAAAATGTATTCCAGATTTCTGCTATGGGTATCTCTGTTTTTTCTTTTCTTTTGTATTTTTCTCTTTTGTCCTCCTCTTGGTTATCAATTTTTTTTTGCTTTTCAATTTTAGAATCAGAAAGTTTTTTGTCTTTTTGTTTCCACATCCAATTTTTAAAAATTACTTTCATCAGTTCGGAAATATCAAAAGAAAAAAAAAAGGGTTTGTCTAGCCTGTCCAAAAAAAGCGGGGAATGCACATTTGCTTGAAACAGTTCCCAAGTAATAGTTTTCCGTCTTTGTGCGCGCATGGAGCCTTTGATTAGACCTCGACGAAAATCCGATTGTTGTGAATAATGGGTCAAATTCACTTTCTTTGCTTGCTTAGGACTCTTAGTATATTTGGTATTAATATACGTAGAGGTATTTGGCTTTGGCTGGTTATCAGTAAAAATAACTACATGTTTGAACTTTCTGGAACGAATTGCCCCTGCTACAGTTTCGCCCCTGTTTTTCTTTTTTTGTCCTAAACCAGTAATTGAGTTGTATGACCAGCGAGGAACTTTTTTACTAATTTCTTTTATTCCAATAGAGTTTTTTCTAATTCTTTGGTCGTTGGGATCCGTTATAACTACATCGAATAAAATTTTTAAAATTAGTATTCGATCTTCTGAATCAATTTTTTCTTGTGTGTGTTCTGGAAATAAAGAACGTACTTTTTTTGTTGAAAATAATTTTATACGAAACCTATCGAGTGTCTGCTCAAATTCGGGATAATTCTTAATAAGAAGAAGACCATGAATTTTATTTATCCAAAACGTCCTGATGTTCTTTTGGCTAGAAGTTTCATTTAGCGTTAGGGGTGAAAAAAAAAAATGGATTCTTCCACGATACGGTCCATGCAAAAAAGGATCATATTTTTTAGGTAAGTATTCTTGTTTAGTC